ATTACAAGAATTGCAAATCCTTACGGGCACCCCAATATTCTTGCAGAATTTATAGCCGGGCAATTAAAGAATAGAGTTTCATTTCGCAAAGCAATGAAAAAAGCTATTGAATTAACTGAACAGGCAGGTACAAAAGGAATTCAAGTACAAATTTCAGGGCGTATAGACGGAAAAGAAATTGCACGCGTTGAATGGATCAGAGAAGGTCGGGTTCCTCTACAAACCATTCGAGCTAAAATTGATTATTGTTCCTATGCAGTTCGAACTATCTATGGAGTATTAGGCATCAAAATTTGGATATTTGTAGACGAGGAATAATAAGAACTTTCTTGACTTGTATTTAGTTCTATCTGGTGATAAAACAAAAAATGGCAAACTCTTTCATTCTTTTTCTGTTAAAAAAAAAAAATGAACAATTCTAACAATTCTATAAGGTTGAATAAAAATTCGATTAATCATTTGATATAGTTGCTATGCTTAGTGTGTGACTCGTTGGTTTTTTTTTTTAGGATTAAGGATTAAAAAAAATGGACCGGCCCGTAGTACGAAATGATAACTATAGAGCTAATAACCAACTCATCGCTTCGCATTATCTGGATATAAAGAACCAGTCAAGATATGATATATGAGTCATATCATTGTAGCAACTGAGATCTTTTTTGCATAAACAAAAAAGAAAAACCAACCTGATTATGAGTTGTAAAGCAATAAAAGTATACAGATAAATGGAAGGGTGAGAGAAAGATAGAAAAATCAATGATATATGATTCCAATATGTAAGGTCTATGAGTCATCTCATATAAAGGGAATGTAATAAAGCATCAATACTGATTGATCCATAATTAGACAAATCCGTGCATAGAACAAAAAATCAAGAGCCCCGAGCCAATAAAGACTGAGAAAGTTGACTCAAGAATAAATTTCATTTTCAAGAATAAATTTCATTTAGGGGCTCCGTTGTAGAATTCAGACCTAACCATTAATCGAGAAGTGGTGGGAACGACAGAACCTGTGAATGCATAAGATTCTATTGAAAACGAATCTTAATGATGATTCATTGGGGAGGATGGCGGAACGAACCAGAAACCTATTCATTTATTCTGAGAGGTCGTGTTATAGACTAATCTTACAACTGAATGTTGAAAGAGTAAATATTCGCCCGCGAATTTTTTTTTTATTTCGAAATTTTAGTCGATTCGATATGATAATAAAAGGCAAAACAAAAAAAAGATTCATTATAACGTTATACCAAAACGACATTATCTATAAATAGAATACGTGTTTAATTATATATTAAAACACAAAAAATTTATAATAAAAATTTATAATTTATTAGATGAAATTTCAAAGAATCCCATGATTCCGTATATTATTCACCGTGTATATTATTTTTTAATCGTTTAATTCGCGAGGAGCTGGATGAGAAGAAACTCTCATGTCCGGTTCTGTAGTAGAGATGGATGGAATTGATAAACAACCATCAACTATAACCCCAAAAGAACCAGATTCCGTAAACAACATAGAGGAAGAATGAAAGGAATATCTTATCGAGGTAATCGTATTTGCTTCGGTAGATATGCTCTTCAAGCGCTTGAACCCGCTTGGATCACATCTAGACAAATAGAAGCGGGGCGGCGAGCAATGACACGAAATGCACGCCGCGGTGGAAAAATATGGGTACGCATATTTCCAGACAAACCTGTTACAGTAAGACCTACAGAAACACGTATGGGTTCGGGGAAAGGATCTACCGAATATTGGGTGGCTGTCGTTAAACCCGGTAGAATACTTTATGAAATGAGCGGAGTAGCAGAAAATATAGCCAGAAGGGCTATTTCAATAGCGGCATCTAAAATGCCTATACGAACTCAATTCATTCTTTCGGGATAGGAATGTAGAAACAAAGGGAAGAGATTTTTTGGATAAAAAAAACAATTGCAGGTTTCTTTTTTGTTTTGAACAAATAATATTTCTTTTTTTTTTATTTAGACCTTTGCATTGAAAAAGAAAAAACCGATAAAAAAAAAATGATATGATTCAACCTCAAACCCATTTGAATGTAGCGGATAACAGCGGGGCCCGAGAATTGATGTGTATTCGAATCATAGGAGCTAGTAATCGACGATATGCTCATATTGGTGACGTTATTGTTGCTGTAATCAAGGAAGCAGTACCAAATACACCTCTAGAAAGATCAGAAGTGATCCGAGCTGTAATTGTACGTACTTGTAAAGAACTTAAACGCGACAACGGTATGATAATACGATATGATGACAACGCTGCGGTTGTTATTGATCAAGAAGGAAATCCAAAAGGAACCCGGATTTTTGGCGCGATCGCCCGGGAATTAAGACAGTTAAATTTCACTAAAATAGTTTCATTAGCACCTGAAGTATTATAAGGGAAGACCAAAATATAGTTATAGTATTTGAATGAAACCGATTAATTAGTAGATTGTTTATATATCACGTATATACCTTTAATAATTCAGAAATAAAGATAAATAAAAAAAGAAAAAGAGCATGTTGATTATATCAAAATTCGGGGGCAACAAAAATCTTAGTTTATCATGAGTAAAGACACTATTGCTGACATAATAACCTCTATACGAAACGCTGACATGAATAAAAAAAGAACAGTTCGAATACCATCTACTAACATCACTGAAAATATTGTTAAAATTCTTTTACAAGAAGGTTTTATTGAAAACGTGAGAAAACATCAGGAAAGCAATAAATATTTTTTGGTTTTAACCCTACGACATAGACGAAATAGGAAAGGACCGTATAGAACTGTTTTAAATTTAAAACGGATCAGTCGACCCGGCCTACGAATATATTCTAACTATCAACGAATTCCTAGAATTTTAGGCGGAATGGGGATTGTAATTCTTTCTACTTCTCGAGGTATAATGACAGACCGAAAGGCTCGAATAGAAGGAATCGGCGGAGAAATTTTGTGTTATATATGGTAATCTTTCTGATAGCCGAATTATGCGCGGAACTTTCATATTTGTGAAAAAAGAGAAAGGGCAAGTTTATAATATTACCCCTCTTACATTAGTTGATACTTCAAAGAGGTTTTACCTGGAATGAAACAACAAAAAAATGGATTAATGAGGGTTTAATTACTGACCAACATATCAATGGTATGTATCTTCCGGGTTCGTTTAAATAATGAAAATCTGATTCTGGTTTTTGTTTCGGAAAGGATTCGACGTAGTTTTTTTATACGTATACTACCAGGAAATAGAATAAAAATTGAGGTAAGTCCTTCTGATTCAACCAAAGGACTTATAATTTATAGACTCCAAAGCAAAGACTCGAATGATTAGGCGGTTTTTTCAATTTCAACATTCTTTCGTGGGGATACAATTCGAAGTTAAAAATTTCAAGAAACTTATTTTCTTCCAATAAGTAGATTCGGAATTAATAAAAGGAACGAGAAATATGAAAATAAGGGCCTCTGTTCGTAAAATTTGTGAAAAATGTCGATTGATCCGTAGGCGGGGACGAATTATAGTAATTTGTTCCAACCCGAGACATAAACAAAGACAAGGATAATCTTTCTAAAACAAAAAAGACTCTCGAAATTTAAAGGACCCTATGTACAGATGTACAAATAAATAAGTAAAAAAAAAAAATAAGGATCTGTTTTGACATGAAATGGATATATCCATATATCTCTGATTTATATTTATGAGATGATAAAATATGGCAAAACCCACACAAAAAATTGGTTCACGTGGAAATAGACGTATTGGTTCACGTAAGAATGCGCGTAGAATACCAAAGGGAGTTATTCATGTTCAAGCAAGTTTCAACAATACCATTGTGACTGTTACAGATGTACGGGGTCGAGTAATTTCTTGGTCCTCCGCCGGGGCTTGTGGATTCAAGGGTACAAGAAGAGGTACACCATTTGCCGCTCAAACTGCAGCAGGAAATGCTATTCGGACAGTAGTGGATCAAGGTATGCAACGAGCAGAAGTCATGATAAAAGGGCCAGGTCTCGGAAGAGATGCGGCATTAAGAGCTATTCGTAGAAGTGGTATACTATTAAGTTTCATACGGGATGTAACCCCTATGCCACATAATGGCTGTAGGCCCCCTAAAAAAAGACGTGTGTAAAATAAACATTGAAGAGATTTCAAGAGAAATAAATAATTCAATGATTTGATCAAATAATATACTATGGTTCGAGAGAAAGTAACAGTATCTACTCGGACACTACAGTGGAAGTGTGTTGAATCAAGAGCAGACAGTAAGCGTCTTTATTATGGACGCTTTATTCTAGCACCACTTATGAAAGGTCAAGCCGATACAATAGGCATTGCGATGCGAAGAGCTTTGCTCGGAGAAATAGAAGGAACATGTATCACACGTGCAAAATCTGAGAAAATAACACACGAATATTCTACCATAGTAGGGATTCAAGAATCCGTACATGAAATTTTAATGAATTTGAAAGAAATTGTATTGCGAAGTAATCTGTATGGAACTCGTAACGCGTCTATTTGTGTCAAGGGTCCTGGATATGTAACTGCTCAAGACATTATCTTACCCCCTTCTGTGGAAATCGTTGATAATACACAGCATATAGCTAACCTAACAGAATCAATTAATTTGTGTATTGAATTACAAATCGAGAGGAATCGCGGATATCGTATAAAAACGCCAAATAACTTTCAAGACGGAAGTTATCCTATAGATGCTGTATTCATGCCTGTTCGAAATGCGAATCATAGTATTCATTCTTATGTGAATGGGAATGAAAAACAAGAGATACTTTTTCTCGAAATATGGACGAATGGAAGTTTAACTCCCAAAGAAGCACTTCATGAAGCCTCCCGGAATTTGATTGATTTATTTATTCCCTTTTTACATGCAGAAGAAGAAAACTTACATTTAGAAAACAATCAACAAAAAGTTAACTTACCCCTTTTTACTTTTCATGATATATTGGCTAAACAAAGGAAAAATAAAAAAGAAATCGCATTG